CGGTTATTGCGCTTAAATTATTTTTACGCTTTTTTTTTTTTAATTTAAAATAGGAAACCATATGAATAAGGGAGAAACCCCATGAAAGAAAGATTAATGATTCATATAAATCACTTAATGGGAAATGTCCTGAATAAACCCAACGGGTGACTAATAATCCTGTTATACAGAAAAAGGTAACTGTCATACCCTTTTCTGATGAATCATATAGTCCTACGACTTCATCTACTAATAAGAATAAGGTTAAAAAATGAATTGTAATTACAATTGAAACGACTGAAAAAGATATATGAGTTAATATATGCTCTAAAGTTGAAAAAATCATAAAAATGATGAAAAAAGCGAGGGTTTCTCGATTTTATGGAATGGAAATCAGGAATTAAATTCATTATAGGACTTATTCTATCTCTTTTAGAAGATACTATGCCGCCACTCGGACTCGAACCGAGATGCTCTAGCACTGCTTCCTAAGAGCAGCGTGTCTACCGATTTCACCATAGCGGCTTGCTCGAAATCATAATAACCCATTTTTTATTTAATCGTCGAGATTGAAGATGAAGGGGTCAATTCAATGTAAAATATCAAATTTTTTAGGAAACATTTAATTTTAATTGATGAATAAAAACTCGTTGAAATAGCAATTTGAGCACCACATCCAACGATTTCAAAAGATTTATGTAATTTGGGTAGCTTTGTATTAATCGTTAGGACTTTACGTTTTAAGGATTTATCAAACCAACTAGATATTGGGTTGTACACGTTACGTTATATAAAAAGCGTTTCGATTCCTGTCATAATTGTACCATACTTCAAAAAAGTATTTCAAATTTCTAATTCTAAAAATATATCTTGATTCATCTTCTTATACAAGCATAGGATTTTTTTAGATCACTTAAAATTGATACATTATTTGTATATCCACTAAATTAGAAAGGGGTTTTTTCTCAAGTGGGTTGAAAACAAGGGAAGGATATATAGTAATTCAGAGAAATAATGATTCATAAAGTTACAAAATTTAAACTTAATTTTTAATTTAATGGATTAGTTTCGACAACCCAGTTAAAGCTCTTATGTATGTGCTCCCATATAGTATAAATATCAAAATTTTTAATTATTATTATTTATTATTCAAAATTCAATATTATAAAAATAACAAATTATTATAACACTAACATAACAAATGGGCGATGGGGAAAATAAGAATCCCCACCCCCGGAAATGAAAAAAAAAAAGATATTCAAAAATTAAAAAAAGAAAACCTTAATTCAAAAAAGAAAACCTTTGTATCTTATTCGAGTTAAACCAATTCAGATTTACTCCAATTTTTTTTGTCCTACAAAAAAACTTTTTGAATTACCCGTAGAAAGAGATTTCGCTAATGAAAAAGCTTTCAACACCGCCCAATATCCTTTCTTTCTCCAAAGATTTTTTCGAATACGCTTTTTTGATTTAGAAGTACGTTTTTTTGGAACTGCCATTCAAAAAAAAGGTTATTCAATGCTATAGTTGGATGTCAAAGACATCTATTTTATTTTTAAAACAAAAAAATGATCGGGCTTTTTATGTCATTATTTATCTATTCCTATAGATTTTCTATATTATAACTATATATATACTATACAAATGTTATACAAATTTCATAAAAAAATGAATAGAGATGGGAAAATCACATAAAATGCTTCTATTCTAGAACAAAAAAACAATATGATATAACCTTTTTTATTTATATTCCATACACTATCCAGCAAAAAAAAAAGAAGAATTTTTATTTAATTTATTGTTTATTGGTACCTTTCTTTTTTATATCTCCATTCAAATCTATAGGATAGAGGATAGATTAGGATCTATATCTATTATGATATATAAAAAAAATTGATGAAATCAAAAAAACGTAAAAAAAGGGTCTTTCCTTTTCTATACTATGCCTATTTTTTTGTCTTCCTACGTTTAGAATTTATCCATCTCCATTTCGAATTTATACATGAAAAATACATCAAAATAAAAAGTCTAAAAAACCGTTTTATCTACCTACGCAAACTTTAATTTTTTTCTATTAATTTAATTTTTTTCTATTAATTGGTAATTGGTCAAGATCGAAGAGAGAGTATGCCCAATTTTGATTTTCAATCAAATTTGAATGATACTCGTAGTTAATCTGTTAAAGGATACATAATTTTGAAAAAAAAAAAGAATTCTTTTTTTTTCAAAATTAGTAACTCGGCAATATCATTTGATTACTTCTAACTTCGAAATTTGAATATTTTTGAAATAGTTGAGAAAGATTAAAAAATTAACAATAGAAAATTACAGTTAACTTTGTAATATCTTGATTTTTTTATTGCTCCCTTTCAATCATTCAATCAAAAGAAATAAGAGCCGGTGAATCAGAAACGATTAATTAAGAAAGACTAAGAAAAAAAGTTTTTATGGAGCATGCATATCAATATTCATGGATCATACCTTTTGTGCCACTTCCGATTCCTATTTTAATAGGAATCGG